CACTTTATTCCTCACCACCCATGGGCCGATCTCCCCTACAAGCTTATCTCGGTAAGGCTCCAAAGGAGGGCTGATGATTCATTACTCACATCTCTTTGCAGCATTCTGCCAAGTGGGGTTCTAGCAGATTTAATCCCTGCAGGGATTAATCTGCACCCTGGGGCTCATGATAAGCTTGCTTGGACCGTGGAAGGCGATGGTGCTTTTTCTATTTGGTCTGCATATAATCATCTACATCAAACTTGCAGTTTTTCAGTGCAACTCCAACGGGCTTTCACGGAGATTTTTACTCCCCCAGCGCCTTTGAAGATCTCCTTTCTTATGCTGAGAGCTCTTCGCAATCGTCTTCCATTAGATGACAATATTAAGAAACTCGGTATTCCCTTGGCGTCGGCTTGTTGCTGCAAGAATGCCTTCTTAGGAAGAATAGGCAGCTATTGAATCAGCAGTGAGGGAATGGTCTCTTGCAAGAAGAAGGGGTTCAAAGGCTATCTCCGAGTGAGGAAGTGAATCAGAGAGCAGCACAGAATAGGCATAGGCTGCGTGACCCTTCTGAAATAGAAAAAGGAATTTCTGGAGTCAGATCAATAGTATAAGAATCGGGCAAGGAATGCGCGGGAAAGGTATTATCCCAATAGTAAAAAGAATCCGAAATGGGACTGGTGAGGGAAGACCTTACTTCAATCTTTTTCTCTAACAGGCGATTCGTGGCATAAAGGACAGATTAAGAGCTCTCCCTTATTGTTGGAATGGGATTGATGGACGAGGAGGTTGAATGCGAGGTTGGAATTGGACAAAAAGAAGGGATTCGCCGCAACAAGCACCGTTTAGACTGATTTAGTGAAGTATGCCATCAGTGGCAAAAGCAAAGGAGGAAGCGTAGGAGTTCAAGCTAGTTCCTTAGTTTCAGAAAAGGTTACCCCCTTGTGAGGAGCTCTTATTCAAGCATTTCGTCGAGAGATAGGATTCATACCCAGTTCCAGGCAAGCTGTAGGGAGCCGAAGGCTGGTCTTGACGAAGAAGAGGGTGGTTTAGCGTTGCCCAGTGAATCAATAGTCGTGATATCCAGGAATGGAATGGATGCTAGAGACTGTGAGGGAGCATAGTAGACCTTCGCGAAAGGAAGATTTTCATTTGAATGTCCCAAGAGGGGCCTTCGCTTTTGAGGACAGAGGGGACAGAGAAGACAGATGCCAGTGGACTCGTCGATCAACCAGTGAAGGGAATAGAAGCAGTTGTTAGGTAATAGCCTCTTTGGGTTAAAAATAAAGATTTTGAGGAGTTAGTTGGCGGGTCAAATGATTTCTTGAGGTAAAGGACTTCAACCTCGCAGGGTATGATTAAAAGCTCTCACCAGGATTGTGTTTCCAGGTCGATTGAATCAACATTTCCCTCTTTGTGATAGCTGAGAAGCGTTCTAAATACTTTTCGACAAGGAGGGCAAAAGATTGAATTAAATACCTGGGGAGAGTGAAGTACCATTCCATAGCTTGATCAGTAAGTCTCCTTGGGGATAATAAATAGGGTAGAAAGAGCGGAGATATGGGCTATATATAGACCCTACCCTAAAATCAGTGTATGAAAGGTCCCTAAAGAAGGGGATCGATCTTGGGAACGGGGCTAAACGAAACTCCCTCGAGAAGGGAAATAGAAGATCTTTTAAGCCACGTTGAGAATGGTCGGTAAAGGAAAGGTATGTAAGCCGACACTGACGCAGAGACATATGCTTTTTTTTTCAGCAAATGAAGAATAGGATTTCATCCCGGGAAATGGGTATACTAAAAAATCAGAGCATTAGATGGAAATTCAATTTGAGATTGAGTTGCCACTAAGGGAGCTCGGTAAGGTTTGGAAGGAAGGATTTTTGGCTGGGGTTGGTGATCTTAGGGCGAAGTACTTCTTCTCGGCAAGGTTGGGTTTTGTTTTCCCTCTATCATAATGTCGTGAGAGGCTTTCCCCCCTTCTGTGCAGGCAGCCTTTCTCTTATTATAAGATATACCACTATCTCTCTCCTGCGCTAGTGAAGAATATCACTTCCTCTAGTGAAAGCTCCATCACAACTGTCGAAGCGAGTGCAAACAGGTGCAATGAAAGGCATATCATCTCCTATCTCTACGGTGGAAGAAGACGCTGCTATTGAATCCGCTCTTTGCTAGAAATATCATCCTAGGACTGCTCCGCATTGACTTATGCAACGTTCCCTAACTCGCTTGTCTTGCGGTTGACCGAGGACCCTTTATATTATAAAGCAATTCTTTCACTACTTATTTTCTTGGGGAATTCGTATCCTTGTTTTCCATCCATAGCTTCCGTTCCGGGGGAATAGTAGAATAGGGAAAGAAGATAGAACCCCAAGCTGATAAAGAAGAGAGCGAACGAAGTGAACGGAGCAAAGAAGCGGGGGAGATTGAATTCCATTAAGCAAGAACCCTCGTTCGTTCTATCTCTTTCATTGGAACAGGAACGACAGGAAGAAAAAGCACTGTGCTCCCCCAAGGGGGGGAGAGACGGAGGGGAAGGGAAAGGTGGAACAGGAGGGTGTGTGCTTTTGGCTTGCTAAAGAGTGAAGACTTCCAGCGGAAAAATAAGCTTTCAGGAATGGGAATTCCGTTACCGCCCTTCTTTTGCCTTATGATTGCTACCAACTCCCGCTTTTTCGGGAGCTGCCCTCGGCTGCTTTAAAAAGGAAATGCTCTACCTCCTTACTAACATTGATTTTCAGCTCCAAAAATCTGGTGTAGAACCAGCTTATACTACCAGTAAGCAAGATGAGAAAGATGACACCATAGAGAAAATCAAGCTTTGGTGGCCATACTAGAGCCTCACATGCTACCCCCAAACAAGCCTTAATCGACGAATAGGTTATGAAAGGGAATTCCCAATTCAATCAAATCTGCCTTCAAGAGTAAGAGCTACGGATAAGACTGATAACAACTAATGGCAATACTAGCTAGGAAAAAACCTTTTGCTATCGCGATACGTTGGACTTGGAGATGAGAAAGGGAAAGTTAACCTTCAGTACTTGGCCCGAGATCTTCTTTTCAAAGTTTTATATAATTTACCTCGTTTTTTTTCTTGTCTTTTAGTACGAGATTGCTCGCTTCCTTCCCGAGCTATTGAGTTATGTGATCAAACCATAAATGAGTAGGAAGATCTAGGCAATGAAATCGTAACTGCACTAAATGGATGAATGTCCGGGCAATTTTGCTATCTCAGAGGCATGGCCATAGCTTTGATTATCGAACGAGTCAATCTTAGTGTTCTACCTTCCCCACCCACCAAGTTACCAAGCTTTCCTCCCCCTTGTGCAAGGCCCTAAGGGGCCTTTGACTTGCGATTGAATGAGTGTGTTTGCTAATTGGTAGCGTTTCTGCTTTTGGACAAGTAGCTAAAAGTCGTAAATCAATCCTTTCCTTTGGTTGGGAAGTCAGGTTCATGTTGAAGTGCCTTTGGACTTTCAGACAAGACTAAAAGCGTCGTTGCCAAAAACAACCTTCCTCAACCGTGGAGGAAGATCGAAACAGGCTAAACAGGAGCATTGGAGAGGGTTCAACCAACATTTATATAGTTTGGATCAACTCGTGCTTATGTTATCTCATTCTCAGTTACGAGTGCTTATGCGCCTCTCTTCTTTAAGCTAGGAAATTAAATCTGGGTCAGTGATCACTATGCCTTCTTCTGCTTTGGTCATTCAACTAATCTCGTCTGGTCGGGCAAGTAATCGAGAACTCAGGAGGAGCCTTTTGATTATTGTGGAAACTACTCTGCCCTCGTCCATCGCCCCCAGCCTGCTCTCGTTCGGTCTCTAGTAATTAGCTCCTCTCGTCACTAGTCACTATGCCCGAAGGTTAGCAAGCCTGTCCCCAGGTCAGCTCTATCTCCTCTTTCCTTTGTCTACTGCCCGTCCTTGACCTTCTTCCCGCACTCGTTAACACCGGAACACCCGTTCAGAGCCTGAAAGCTTTGTCACTCAAAGTCACCTACTCGTTCCCTTTGTATATAAAGGCCTTCCCTGTCAGAAAAGAGGTAAGCTAGCCTTTCATCTCAAGGAAGCTTAAGGAGGAATAAGAATAAGGCGGGTGGGTGGGAATAATAAGTAAGTTGCGAGTACTTGGTTCTATGGTTAAGGAGCGAATAAACTATGTTATATACATTTCGGGTTGAACCGGTTTCAGCTCCGCTCCTGTCTGGGAGGGGAATCCGCCCAATGTTCGTTTGGCAGCTCAGCTCTATACTTGAATGCTTCACTAGCGTAATATATTTCCGAACAGGGTCCGAAGGAGCTTCATTCACATCTGGATTCGTATCTAGCTTCGGATCTGGAGAGACATGAATGGATGTTGGAACGGGTCCCGAGTCAACTGCATGCGCTACTACTGCCTCCCTAGCAGTCACCTCTGCCTCCTCCATTTCTAGTGCAATATCTGACGGTAGAAAATCCCGTGGATCGAAAGCCATCACCTTCTCGTCCGGAATCCCTTCGTCCCGTCTTAGCTTCCCCTCGTTCGCTTTCATATACATTACCCATTTTTCTACCCCGAGCAGATTCGATCACAGTCCCATAAGCGGACCATGAGAGAGCTTATTTCGTGCTCGAGATCCAGATGGTCCGCCATTTCTTCTTCTTTGCGACTAACGGCCTACTGGGTGCAATAGATCCAATTGATGGCGGCACAAAAGAACTCCGGAATTCACCCAGCCCTTCTCACTTCTGGTTCATCAAGATAGGCTGGATAGCGGCACATCTCCATTTCTTCCATTCGCTGCCCAGAAAACTACAGCTTTCAAGCCTACGTGCGCAGGAGCGCACTTCCGTTTTCTACGCTGGGTCTTTGTACAAAAAGAGTCATCCATATGTTGACCCCCCTCCCGAGGTACTCATAGAAGAGGCTCCACCCCCGCGATACTTGGGGAGACTATGACAGGCGCGTAGCGTTGGTGTTTCCTTTTATAAGCACCTTCCAACATACTATGCTCTACGCCTCTGATTGCTATGCCTCGGGTCCCAGATCAATTGGATCGTCGATCTGTACCTTCATTCGTACATGCATATGGATCTTCATCTTCAACCTCGAGATCCCCTATGAGATCTTCTTCCAGAGAAGCCCCCGCATATGCTGCCCCTATTGGTTCCGGATTCAGATATGGAACTGGAATGGGGAAAGGATCCTTTCTCGTGACCTAATTCTGTAGCAAATCTACGAATCTCTTTTTCCGGGGTTTTCTATCTATCTATCGATGAGGCCCTGGAGAGTAGCCCGCCCAACTCCACTTACTCCCAAAACCTCGGTTCCATTCTCGGACACCTACATTCCCAACTGGGGGCCCCTCCAGTCTGACTTCAGAGCTTCCTCCCACCGGTAGGTTCAACTACGCAATGGGAGTACCCTCGCTCATGGTAAAAGACGAAGAAGAACAAAAGGTAGCAAGACCAGCTCCCGCTAAAGCAATTGAAATTCGATCCCCTCATACGAAAATCCATTGCTGTAGTAAACAGTCTAGAAAGAAATTGATGAACTCCGAGTGTTCACCAAAAATATAGAATTTAACTTCACACCTGGCCAATCTTTTACTCTACCTCCTTATTGAAAACCTCCCTTTTGAATTCGAGATATGTCATGGAATCTAGCCTCTGATTTTTTATATAATTTATAAAATAGTCCATGTGTTCCTGGGCCCTTTCCCGAAAGCCTGGGGCGAAGCGATCCCAGGTTTCAATGCGGCCTGCAATTTTCTCATCGAAAATGAGAAAATCCCTTTTAAGCCGACTCGTTGGGTCGGGGTTCTCCTGCCTATAAAGGAGAACCTGGGGGTCATTGTCATTCGAAAAGAGATCGATGAGCCGATCCCTTAGTTCGGTTCGTTTTTCTAGCATCCCGACTTCGAATTCCTCAAAGTCGAGATGAGATTGGTACGCCCGCTCCCCTAGGGCGGCAGCTTCGTTCAGGTTGCGAGGAATATCATTGAAATATTCCTCGTCTATTTTCTCCCGAATTTTTAGGGATTGGGCCCGAAGAAAGAGATCCTTTTCCCGTTCTTCCCATTTCCCCCAAAACTGCGGAGTCGAGTCGGCTACTTCCGAGGAAACCTCGACCTCTGACTCATCCTCGGACACAGAAACTTCAGAAGAGGAAGAGCTTGAGCTATCATCTTCTGAAGAAGATGCATTTATCGACTCATCGACCGGGGAAGCACCAGCCTGCGGCGTTTGGTCCGGAACTTGAATGCTGTCCCCCCCTCTCAGGAAGGGCGCTACTGCCCGGAGAAGGTCATTCTCCTCCTCCTCGGGAACGAGAAGAGGAGCTGGACCAGGTGAGTGGGGATGCAGCTCCGTGGATCGCTCGTTTGACATTTCCGCACCCCCAAGGGCGGAGCCGCCCATGCCCGGGCCGCTTTCATCGAATGATTCAGGGTGAGTTACCTCATAGAGGTTCCCGTCCCCGAGAAATCCCCAATTATCGGGAAAATCTAACTGTGGAGTCGAAAAAATTGTTCTTACTATCCTTCTTTTCTCGATTTTTCTCCTTGACCTCATCATATCTGCTCTACTTAGTGTAATTAAGACGTCCATCTTAGTGTAATTAAGACGTCCATCTTGATCAGCCAACTCCCCTGTTTCCTTCCATAAAAAATCTCGTACGAGCTGACCCACGGCATTTCACAAAAGAGAAGTTCGGTTTCTGGTCCCCCAATCGATTGAGTCACCCTTATCTTTATTTATATAATTAGGACAGAGTCTATATCCTCTATATAGATCATAGGATCACTCTATGAATAGGTCAATTCTCTTTCTAAGATCTCATCCTTTAAGTATTTGCCAGGTATGAAAGCAGTGGGTCCATCTGTAAAAGGTGTTCTCCTTGAATACTGCTTCCTGTGGAGAAGACTTCACCTGCGGATGTCTTTATTCATTAAGACTCTGACATCTTACTCATCATGCATCACCGGTTTCCCCTTCACCATATTACTTTTACTGTCCAGTCCAGACTTGGAGCATCTGCTGCCCCTATAATCTCCACTAGTAGCAGAAATTGAAACACGGAGTCGGTTTGCACCTTCAAGTATTTTTATATTTATTTATATGCAAGATCGAAGGCTTAGCTGGCTCAGGTTGCTGTTTTGGCTTTCTAAAGTAAAGTGAAGTTCCGGGATTATTTAGCCTTTCTTTCAGAAAGAGAGATTCCCGCTTTCGTTAAACATTGATTCACTCGAAAGTCTTTGGGTTGGGTAGGAATTGAGTGCTAAAGAAGTAGAAGTTTTGAAAGAGCCTGCTTCTCTCGCGGCAAAGCTCATTAGACTAAAAGATTAGCCTTTTGTAAGAGATTTGAGTTGAATAGAGTGATGAAGGACTTATGCCCGGTGTCAGCACGTATGCTTACGACTCTGATATTTCAATTTGGAGACAGAAGGAGTTCCGGTAAGCAAGTCGGATGTCTCCTAGCTTACTTTTCGATTTTTTAACAGACAGGAGGGCATAGCCGAATACCGTGTTATTCCCTTCTATTACCTAAAATTTTCCGATTCAATTGAGAAGAGGTGCGTTAGCGTTAACCCTTGGGCCAGTTCTCTCTAATATGACTATTATGGTAAGGCATCGGTTTAGGAAGAGGGGTACACGATATCCCTATTAAACCGAAGCGGTTAGTGGGAATAGTCCTTACTTTCCGGAAAGCTTAGTAAGGCAAGGAAGATTAGAGGAGAGAAGACAGAGATCTTAGTGAACTCTAAAGCTAGTTAACTAGTTAAGAAGTTATTCTTCGAATATGAATACTGGTATAAATCAACTAAGTTGCATTGGACCAGTTTCGGGTCGACCCAGTGGCCCATCGACGTCTTGAGCGACTGAGAGCCTTGATCCAAGACCAGGTGCAGTTCGCAATCCGCAGAAGTCGCTTCAATCGAAGGTCGCGCAACCGCCAATAAAGACATTGCTCTACGACTCCTTAGAGGTTTGAGGATGGAAGAAGATTGATCACCGGGCTGGAGACGAGATATAAAAGCAGAAGAGGCCAAGTGGAAGGTAGCCAACCGCAAGACATAAAGGCCCTTCAGCAGGCGAAGTCTCGGAAGGGATTTTGGGACCGCATACTTACTTTTTTTAATTTGAATAGAAGAGACCGCCGGAGCCAAGAATAGGAGTTTGTTTTGGCCGACGAAAGGTTCAGACTAATGGGCTTCTTTCAATAGATTTATTTCCGCAGTCGAGTGATTTGACCGATTGATTCGAAATCGGTTCCACTTCATTAAAATCCCTTGCGATTGATTGTTGGAAAAGTTTTCACTGAAGCCGGTTACCGCCTTCCGGGCTCAGCTACTGAGGTAAGGGGCTAAGGAACTCTTTAGGGCATGTCATTTTTGCCTTCCATGCTTTCTTTGGTATTGGCAACAGCTTCTCTGCTGAGCTCAGAGCGCTGCTGATGGGGCTCAGGATATGCGAGCTTCTGGGACTAGTTCCCAATATAATAGAGATGGACTCTAAAGCCATAATTGAGTTGCTGCTCTCCAAATCTACTCCACCGTGGTCTGTTTTGCCCTAGTGGCGAGAGGTGGTCCAGTTCCTGAACAGGTTCCGTCCAAAGCTCAACCACATCTACAGAGAAGCAAATGGCCTGGCAGATTCTTTGGCAAACTTAGGAGTTAGCTCCCTCAGCAACAAAGTCTACTTGGAGGAGAGTTCGATCCCAGCCCCGGCCAGAGGACACTGACGACTGGATAGGCTAGGCTTCCAAAATGTTATAACTTGTTTTTCAGTTTGAATTCCTTTGTACTGGTTTTACTTGGTTTTCTATGAATAAAAAGCCGCTGGTGTGGGTACACTGCCCACGCTAGTAGGCCTGCTTACTCAAAAAAAAAGGATGACTTCGAATTCTATCCCTTTATCAGGTGGGATGGCTCTATCAGGCGGGATAGAATAAGACGAAGACGGCCAACCTCGGAACGTGTGGTTAGAGACCCACTGGAACTAAAAGGAAAGCCAGCTTCCCATGTTGGTAGAGTTAGCAAGCTTTTTGGTTTTTGTTGCGACTGTCCGGACCGCATGAGTGCGACGAGATACGAGAGCAGGACCTAAAGTCGGCAATCACTCTCTGTCCAAAATATGGAGCTTTTTTAGCTCTTAAGGTGCGAAGCGATGAAACTTATCCCAATAGGCAAGCCATTATACAAATTAAAGGAATAACAGGCAATCGGAGATCGCACAATACCGGGTAAATCCCGCATCATAACGGGTATAAGCTCTTTACTAATATTTAATATATATATATATTAATATAAAAATAATATATATAATTATATATTTATTAATATTTAAATATATAATTATTTAAATATATAATTCTATTTAATATCAATTCTAGGAATCAATGTCGCTAAATAACTGGTTTTTGTCGCAGAATAACGGGTAATTAGGTAAGAAGCAAGCTTAGCGCCCTTCCTATTTTCATGCTTACCTCAGGGCATAGCTCCAATGTGGGAATAGCAGGCAATCTCCAACTTCACTAGCTTTCTTCACTCGCTTTTCAGAACACTTAACAGTGCCTCACCAACATCCAAACCCATTGGATTAAAGCCCTAGCGGATCTGGGATGCTGCCCACTTTCTCGTATACTCGAGCTGGGCTATACTCTTTTTCGAACTCGTCTGTAGCGGGTCTCGTTCCACACAAGCATTGGTATTGACACAGTGCGTATACTCAGTCAAATAAAACCTCATGCTGATATCTATGGTCGTCTCTGGTCATATTTCTTTTGTAACTTCTGTCGTCCCGTTCATTGTGGTTCCTCGAGTGATCATAGGAAGTAGAACTGCTTCCTATGATCACTCGACTCTACCCCAAGAGCTCCGCTGCGAAGGGATCTTGCCTCGCTTCTGTCTTAGCTTAGGATAGTTATAGTTATCTAGTCCGGTCTTATTAGGATATATATTAGCAGTAAGTCCCCGGTTACTCGCTTTCAAGCGGCCTTCAGGCCGCCTTCCCCCGCAACTACAGAACTACAGCATTAAGAACTGAACTAGAACTGCCAAGCTATTTTAGAATATAACTGCTGTTCCCGTCCTGCCCGCCTATAAGTAGAACTATAGAGGTCAACTCTAAACCAGGAATTCCTCCTATTCCAATTCTCAAGTCATACGATTTTCATACGGATTTGTGCCCGGATCTCCTTCTTTTGTCTTTGAGCCTGCCTTTAGGTAGCTATAAAGGGCATGGAAGTCCCCCTTCTTCTCAAGCAGGAAAGCCCGCGTATTCTTATTCTAATGTCCATTGGAGCTTCTCTTTTCTTCCCGCTATCTGGCTTTTCTATTTATACGTCTGTTCCCCAGTCTTACTTTCTCATGCCCGGGTATCTTTCTTTTATCCTTTCTACTTCTGTTACAGTAGCTATAGTTGTAATGGCAATTACAAGGTTATGCAGGTCTCCTTCTCATTGAGTAGCCTATACTCTGGAATTGAAGTAGCGAAATCGGCCTTAGCATAGAACGTTTACCGCTTGCCTGACTAATAATCGGGAATCTGAACAGGCAACTATGAGACTAATTTCCCATTGTCCCGAGCAAGTTACTGCGTACCTGAAGTGAGTGTGCCCATCTCGGTCTCCTTTCTTTTTTCTTTGCAGCTGCCATAAAAGTCAAGCCTTAGATTATAACAGGAATCTCACCGCCTGCTCCCCTTATAAGATACTCGCTACTAAGGTTCTGAAAGAAGGCAGCTAAATCAGCAATAGAAGATAACTCCAGATCTATGAATAGCCAACAAAGAGCCTAGCTTGATTACTGGAACTAAACAGCAAGCTGCTCCTACCTTACTTATCGAGAAGGAGTACTGGGACTGAGTAGACTTCTTGTAGTTCTCTTTCCCCTAGCAGCCTTTCCTGCTTTCCCGGTTGCAAGGTTTCGAGCTAACTACAGGATTTGCTTCCTAGCTACTAATACTAATTAGTAGTAGGGAACTTCGAACTAAAGATTTGCTTTAGCTCTAGTTTCCACTACATCTTTAGCTAGATCACAAGCCTGTCCACTCACCACTTATCTCAAAAGCCACTATTTGAGATCTCTGAAGTGAATTCCAAATCAGTCTTTGTGGTTCCATTTCCCTTACGCTCGCTTTTGCTAATGCTACTCGGAAAGAACAGCTAGGAGACGATTAGCTCTAAGTGCCGAAGTCCATAGCTCCTATGATCGCGAGCTGCGGCTTGCTTTGTTCGCATCTCCGTAACGGCCTTGTTAAAGCGTTCCAACGACATGGTTAGCCCTCAGTCTCTACTGCCAACTCGTTTCACTCCAGTTTACCGTAGCAACTACAGCAAGCTGCCTAGCTCACTGGCTCGTATGACTAGCTCGCTTACTTTAACTCAACTAGCTCTAACAAGCCAACTCCTTTCCATAAGGAAAGGAGTTGTCAAACGACTAGTTCTGGCAGTGAGTTAGAAATCTTAGTCAAATTGGGAATAAAGAAGGTAAAGCCCTTTCAAAAGGCTTTGACACGGAGATGCGGGCTGCCTATGTGAATAACATAGGATTGAGTAAGCCTGGTAGAAGCCTATTTTCAAATAGGTCGCCCGAAGTAATCCGAGTACGCAAGTTGGGTTTCAGTAACTATGCTAGAACGACCAAGTGGCATAGTAAGGCCTTGCCGAGGTGCCCGTTTTGAATTCTATATCCGATAGGTTGGATAATCAAATAGGGTTGAGGAGTGGGCGAACCATCTGATCTTTCTAGCCAGCTGACATCCGAACCTTCCCATCAGCCGAAAGCTGCAAGAGCAACATCGACTGAGTACCAGTACTGCCTTGTCAAAAGCTACTTGCTCTCATAATCAAAAATTGAGGCTTATTACCTTCAAATCTCTTCTCTAGAGGATGCCCAATGAAATACAGTCTTTAGGCCTCTCTGAACAGCTCTACCGCTATAAAAAAAATATACCCTTATAAGATCTAATTAGGATCGGGTAATCCAACGAAAATAGTTTCTTCTTCTACTGCTGTCAGTCCCGGTCGAATCAGATCCACATGGGAGAAAGCTCTTGAAACTAAACACATTATTCCCGCATCGAATGCTTCCCCCCGTGGTACCTTTTCCATCCCGACGCTTGGCTTGTACCTGGCTTTATTCTCTCTTGCTTTTCTTATGCCTTTAGTATATAACGTCAATGCCCCGTCAGCGCTCATAAAGACGACTTTTCCTCGCCTTGGACATGCGGATAATCACAAAGCAGCTATTCGCTATATCCATCCTCTCTTTCGCGGTTCGCCCAGTCACATGCTTATGTCCGGCTGGTGGCTGCCCGAACCTACTGTGTTGGAGCATCTGCTCGAATGTGTCGAATTGCTGCCTGGACTGCCTCTGGCTGAGCTTCTGACCTTATGTGTCGGATGGCTGCCTGGGCGGACTGTGGTGAAGCATCTGTCCTAATGCCGTGACTGATGTGCTGACTGACTGACTGCGGTCGAACATCTGTGGTCATAGTTGGGATGGATGCTCTAAATATCATATCATAGAGTTTATTTGGCTGTTCTGACAGAAGAAGTTGCCACCTAGCAGTCCTTCCAGTCAATGCTGGACATAGACAAAAAGTATTAAATAGCTAAAAAGAAGAACTTTCTCTTTTTTTAGGTGAAATACCGGCCAGAGACAGACCTTAACCCTTCTTTGACAGACTTTGTGCTCCTAGACTAGATCAGAAAGAAGCCACATACATAAAAGAATGAATCAGAGCACAAGGGACTGATTATCTTTTCTTCTTAGTTAGCTTCCAAAGAAGACGAACAAGATGGTGTAAAAACTTTTCTTAAAAAACAAAGGTGGATGAAAGCTAAGCCAACCGAATGAAATTGCAAGCCATATGGTATGAATCTAAGACCTACCCTTCTTCTATCTGCTGCGGACTGTGAAGGAGCCAGGCTTTCAATCAAAGATGGGTCACAGTTTCATTCTAAGTCCAAGGCTTGACTTCAGATAACTGGCCTAGCAAAGCCAACAGAGTCATCTTTTCTCTTTCCGTGCACACTAACCTATGCTACTCTAACTCTATGGAAGAAGATGAATGAAGATTAGGGCATTCGAATTAGACGAATTTTGCCCGCCTCATAGCTTGTTGTTGGAAGAAGAGAAAGCCAATTGCTTGTTTAAGAGGTGGTGGTCCTTGGAAAAAAATCTTTTATATTTTAATAATGTTCATATGTTAGCTAAAGCTTCCTTTTCACTATTCATCTGTCTATGACAACCTAAAAGAGATGGACTTGACTTACCTAGGATGAGCTGACTATGATAGATTGGATGGTAAACGCAGAGTACGAGCTAGCTGCAGCAAGGTACACATTGGTCCAGTCCCAGTCCAAGTTTGATGATTGCCTTTTGCTTATCACATGCTAATCGTTTTTCTTTTACTATTCAATATAGTTTTTTGAATAATTGAGAACAAAAGAGAATGCCCATGGTCGAATGAATCCACTTTGAATTCTAGAAATGCATTATTGCCTGTGAAGTATGTGTTCATGCATCTATGTCGTCCCCCCTTATATCTATATACAGAGCTATCCCCCTTGTCTTGCTGATTGGAGATTGGAGTGGAGATTTTATAAATTTTCTTTAGAAGAAAGATAGTTAGAGCACTGCACTTATCTTTGTATTGAGCTTCTTAAACTGAATGCGCTTAATATCTCTATCTCCTCTTTATGATTTTACAGTTTAGTTGCAGAGACATTTGCTCGATGATCCTTGTTATAGATAGATATCGCAACCTCTGAAGCTGAAGCAGCTATGTTTCCAGCCGCAGAAGCCACTATTGCATCTGCAGAATCAGCTGCTGAAGAATTGCATCCGTGGAAAAAGTGACTGGAACGGAATTGTAGCAGACATGTTGGATAAAGCAAATGATAGAAGATAAGATTCAGAAAACTACTGCATTGCCTTTCATAGTTGTCGGATCAGGCCCAAGGGAAAAGAGTAGTGTTGCTTCGGGCTGATAAGCAGTTCAAGAGCCCCCAATCCCTATCTTATCTATATTGGCTATAAAGAAGATCCTTGTCTGGTAAATGGTTGAAAAAGCCAAAAGGGGTATTGCTCCATCGAAAATATCTGACTCCTCTTCGAAAAAGAGTGAAATACCAAGCTCTCCTCCTTAGCAGTCAAGCAGGGTGCCAGTTCCGGCCGAGAAGTAGCCGAGTCAGTTCTGACGTCGATAACAAGTTTAGTAAAAAGACTTATCAAGCCCGAGTCTTCTTCTTTGCACAGTGCTTCTTCTATCATGCAATGCAAGCCGTTATGTAAAAAAAGAATGAATCATGGTATGCACTTGTACTAGCTACACTAAAGCGCTACGTATGTATGTCTAGTGGTAGAGATCACGATCACATTCACTCAAGTTCTGGTACAGTAGAAAGACTTTCTTTAGACTTCTCAACAAGCTTATAAGAAATTTATGCTACAACAAGGAGTCTAGCTAAACTGGAAGAGGAAGGCGAAATTTCTTTTTTTAATTTTCATGTTGTTTTCTTTGTTCCTCAACTTTCGATGAACCAACTATCTGTTGGTAAACTTGTAAAAAAAAATGCATTGTGTTTTTTTTAGGGGGGTTTGTTCAGGATCTAGTGATAGGGAAGCGGATTGGGAAAGGCCGTAGGGCGGCTGTTCTATCTAGACTTCTGCTCCGTCCCCACCCCTGATGTGATGAGGGCTGCATTCGTCCTAGCACCTTCTTCATCTGAGATACAGACAGCTAATAGGCTGTGGCATCTGTGGCACCGGAGGCTTGGTCACATCAGTTCAGAGAGGCTCAGGGACCTTTCCTCTACTCGTTTAGTGGGGTCATCACTTTCTCCTCCTCTTCACCTTCTGCCTCTTCATCGCTTTGCTCCTCCTCACTCTCCGGAGCTTATTGATCCTTATCACTTTCCCTTGCTCTTATAGAATAAGCTTATTACTTAGTGATTTATGGTTTTTTCATAGTCAAACTATTAACATAGATTTTCGTTGGAATCAGACAAGGCACCTTGCCTTTCATTGGGCTCTTATCTTTGCGCTCATCGGAGAATATGGGTGCCTCTTGGCTTCCCATAGATCATCCCAACACTTTTTTCCTTCATTCATTTTATCTCTCTGCTGGCATCATGGAAAATGCCAATTTCTCTTTTTTTTTGTTGCCGAAGGTGCCATCAGGATCATGTGATCTAGCCTGCCAATGGCTAAATCCCCATTGCCTGAAGTCTGTCTGCTGCCTGGAGGGCAGTTCGTCGAATTGAAAAGAAAAATGGATGAACGGATGGTTACTCGCCTTCTTTCCATTTTCATTTTAGTCTGGGTGCCCAAGAGGAGAGCGCTATGTGCTTTACAAGTGGTCTTTCGGCATCAAATCTCCTCCAGCTCGGGTGCAGATACCAAACCTTAAAAATAATGGCCTATGCCTCTACAGGGTCCACACTCTCTACAATTCGAACATATGGCGTCCGGAGAGATGGTGAGCCCCATCTCCTTGTGCCCATTCAGGCACAATTCTACTTTACATAAGTAGAATATCTGTACCACGGATAGGGACGGTACCTAATCCGAAGTTTACTAAGGTAATGAAAACGGACTTAAGCGGGGATGGTACGAGTGTTCGATTCGGGTCTTTCCTTAGAAGAAGATTGATCGATAGAGTAGATTACTAAGCGGACTTGGTTACACTCTTCCGCGAAGGACTGACAGATTGATGGATGAATGGAAGCATGACGGATCAAGACGTAGATGCACTCGCGAGCGATCAATGGCCTCCCTAGAACACTCGTACGGACTGAAAGAACGAATTCCTTTCAGCCAACTCAGGAGCAGGCGGATAGTGCGACCTTAGTGACCTAGATTCCATCGCGATCGATCAAGCACTTAGAACACTCATAAGTACCCTTCCATGACTGACCCATTGACTGAACGAATAAGAAGGAGAAGACAACCATCCTTGGTATGGAGTCTGTCGTAAACAAACTTGGATGAAATTTCAATCGAATGATTGACCGACTGAGTGAACGTGATAATCTTTCGCTTAGCTTAGCTTCTACTGCCCTTTCCAAGTCATTCCTGACTGAAGATCGTCGGAATCAATCGTTAGTTTGTTTTTTCTGGAGTAAAGACTGCATAATGATTGATTCACTGCCTATACCCCAACTTTAGTCTAACTTTTGAATCTAAAATCTTACCTCACCCTATTAAGTTAAGTATACAGTTGGAGTTATATTTTTTCTTAGGACAGGTTTTTTCTCCCTAACACCTTTATTCCTTCCAAGAGCCTGGTTCGAGAAGTTTCGTTTCGGTCAGCCTTGCGCTTTCTACTCGTCTTGGCCGCTTTTCACGCTAACACATCATACATCATGTTTTAATAGTAAGGACTGCAGCTGAGAAGGGACACAAAAAATAGAAGAGCGTTGACGAAACGTACGACCAGATCATGCGAAGAGCTCTTCGCCCTATTGATTAGGAGTCTCGACCAGAAACCACCAGGCCATGTCTCCCGATAAAAGATGATCCCCACAATAGATGTCAGGCCTTGGCTTCTGAAAATCAGATTGGATCCGCACTATAGGATAAGAACACAGATAGGCTGACTAAGAAGATCTGAAAAATTGTCTGACCTGAAAAGAAGAGTTGATCAAAGGAATACCTGAATCAAAGAATAAAGACATGGCACAGCTGGGTGCTAGAATAGTAGTCGATAGAAGTTCTAGTCACTAAATTCATATTCGTTAAATAACCACTGCTTAACTTAATTAGATCGTATAAGATAAGCAAGCGGGTTCGGGTAGTTAGTCCTATTTGAAGGTAAGAAGTTCGGGTAGTAAGGGGCAGGTTGATATAGGGGGCTATATTTTATATAATAATATGGTCTTGCTCATTTCCCATCAAGGAATGGAGATTGGGTTGGTGTTGGAAGGGATGAAGGTTTCTCTCTTCCTTGGCCAGCAAGCAGAAAAAGTACTTACGTCTTGGGGCGCGCTAGCGCGCGTACTCTTCTTCTGCGAGACTCCATCCAAATCCGCCACTCACTCGTTGGTTGGTGTTCCATTCTGTTATGTTAGACTATGCCTTCTTCAATTCCATTCTTCGTCTCCCTAGTCGCAGTCTTCTTGCTGGCCCAACCCAACATGCATTTTAGAGTGCCGTGCCAGAGCGATAGGCGCTCCGCAGTCACGCATTCGAGCAAGAGCCTTTCTTCGCTATGTAAATAGAGGGCCGGAATAAGTGCAAGACCCTAAACAACAGAATGGATTAAGGTGGGCTTCGGATTTGGAAAAATGTTCTCTTTCTTTTTTTTTTCTCATCAAGTTCTTGTTTGATCTGCCGCTGTTATAACACCACAATATTCCTCCTTTTGGGGTTAATGCTCTCAATGGTGAATCGATCATTCGCTATCCTTTGAGTTATGAGAGGACAGAATGGAAGAAAAGTAATGAAACCTGCGATGGCTACTGAATAACCTCCTTTTACTTTGTCAATAATAAACCCTTTGACCTTTTTCTTCGTTCGCCAAATCTTCTTCAGTTCCATCCAAGCTCGGTTTTGTCTGAATCTTCGTGGAAGAAGAAGCGGTTCACCAGCCGCTACATCCAGGGATCCAACAAAATCATTAAACCTGGCGGCTGCTCGCTCTTTGATCAGTGATTCACCGGCCACTAGATCGATGAAGAATCTCTCAAAAATCCGCTTTTTGATCAGTGATTCCCCAGCCACTACATTCAGGGATCCCACCTTATTCTCAAACCTGGTGGCTCGGTTGATTGGCACTCCTGTAGGCTCATCTTGCATACAAATTTTGGGGGTACCAGGTCCTGCATCCACCAAGAACATTTCTTCCCTTAAGCGTAAGCGTAAAACTGAAGATTGTGAGGCGTTTCCACTACATAATAAGAAACTGGAATTAGATCTTGGAAATGATCGACTCCAATAGATGCTCATCATAAGCTTTGATTTTTCCTCCTATTCCTATTGATCAGAAGCATCCAGCAGCGCCACGCCAGTATAAAGAGTTAAGCTACTAAGCGTTGTGTTGGGGAACTCGTTAGAAGCGATTTGCCGCTTCCGCCTCTCTAGGCTTCACACTCCCCCCTACCTCCCTGGCTGTGCCACACTTCAGAAAGGCCCGTAGGGGGTCCTGCACTTACTTGTGTGAGCCCTACGCCTTCCTTCTCCCCTACCGCCGCGGCTGAAATAATATGGTTTCCCAATCCCTTCTTTTAGCTTTGTGGAAGGAATGAAAGTAGGTGCTATTTGCACCCTCCTTTTCCAGATCCTGAAGGATCTTACGGAGCGTTTCTTTACTAAAATCGGCCCCAGTGTTATGCCTTAGGAACTGGGCTCCATTCCAAAGCCAACCTCCTCCTCTATCCAGATCTTCCTGTTTATGGAGGATTTCCCCCTTGATCTGATAGATTTGTTGAGCCTCCTTCAACAGTCGTTCGGGCTCAGGAAGAGTACTCACATCCCTATGATATAAGATGAGGCGATTATAGATCGCCTAAACTGTTTCGGAGTAGGATTGTCGCTGCCTGTGAATAAACTACTTTTTTTTACCAGGAAGCTCGGGATGGGGATCCAGATCCGCATCGGGACGCGGATGAGCTGGAGCAGCCTCCTTCTGCTGCTCCAATTCCCTCCAGAGGTCTTCCTGGTTGACCACAGCTGCGGGGATTTCCAACAAAGGAGGAACAGGCTCCAGAGTTGCTGGAGGAGACTAATCACAAATGGGGGCCAATCCCTCCATTTTTTATGCAGATCCTGTTCATCGGAATCATCATTGCACGTTGCGATAACGATGATAGGAAGACCCTGTAAAGTAAGTAATGCGTTAAAGAAAGAGATCACTACGAGTTGGCAAAGGAAAGACAGAACTGAAAGAAGAATATCCCTTGTTTTGGGGAGAGTGATGATAGATCTGGTCTCTGTTCTTCTTCTTCATTCTCAACAGGAATCCATCAACAAAACTTCCCTTCCATATGGATCGTCGTGGCATGTAAAAATTTCCTAGCGAACTTCTCCTCTTCCTATTGATAAAAAGTGCTACAACCAATGGTTGTTCTTGGCGAAGCAAGCGGTCCGCATGCTCCTCCCGAATTATCAACTCAACCCCGACCTTGCGGTTAAGGTAACGACTTCGGACATGACTTCAAAATTCATTTTAGCCAATCAATAAATAAACAGCACACAGTTAGCCATGTCTGTCGGCCATGACAATCTCCGAGGTCGACATTGTGTGCTTCACAAGCCAACTACTCTCACAAGCTGGCTCTGATACCAACTGTCACAGGTCACTAGTTTCCCCTTTACCCAGTAACACCCTACCTCCGTCTTTCTCACCAACCCTTCCCTCGCGAGCGCAAAACGGGACAGTAGAAAAAAAGGAAAGAATTCACTACAGTAATAAATACTGAACATCAACCCAATCTCCATTTAGGAAACGCTCAGTTTCATTTCCTTTGGTCCAAAAAAGTCAAACATTAGCCACCGGATACCGGCCTTACCTTTAAAGGCACCTTTGGGCGGTGGTTCCTCTGCATCTTGACTCTTTAACCTCGACTCTGAAATCGGATCCTCTTATGAAATTAGAATACTGAAATTGATCTTGTTCGGTTCCTTTGCCTACATCTGAACATCCCATTTCCAGTTGGATTGTTTCTCATATACGCGCATTTGAAATGAATTCATTTTTCGCTAGAGAAAGCCTCTTTTATTAATGAATCAAATTGCCTTGTGTTGAAACAATGGGTGCCATGTCTCTAAATAGAAGATTCCCCCTCCTTCACTTTATCATCGAGGTGCGGAACTCAATTGGAGTCTGACTTCGTACTTTCTATATAAAAGAAAACGAAATCATCAAAGAAGCGCCGGGTGAGGTGACCTTCTCTCCATTCTCATTAGTGCACTTTAGGACTCGGCAAGGTAGTAGATTTACACGACTTAGCTCCGAGCCCCTCCCCCCTAACCCTAAGCCCCAATGGGGAATACCTAAAACAACAGCTGCTTAAGAAAGAGCTCCAAGCCGAGCTGATACAACATCTGCCATCAATGAAAGTCGGTCCGAAAGCAACAAAGGCCCAAGCACTGAAGCGGATGTGGAAGCCGGAAGCGGAAGTCGAGGAAAGCACCAGCCATTATTGCGCAAACTCCAACCGTAACCGGCTACATTACAGGCCGTGGAATCCCTCCTTTCTGGTTAAGACCTCGACTTCTTATTGCACCCGTCAGGAGACAAATAAGCCCGTCCCCCCGTCTTGGAAGCCAACTTCCGCCGCTGTAGTCGGACCAGCTTTCGGGTTAGTATAGTAGCTCGGACTAGTAGCTACGGCAACATTGATCTCCCTTGCCCTCTCTAGTAGTTGGTGCAGCTCAGGTAGGAGGTACGTCAACATGGAAGCTTTTCACTCCCGTGAAAAGCTTCTCCTCGAATATGAATAAGTCTTCTTCGTCTATTAAGGGGTGAAACGAGCAAGCGGAGGCGAAAAACGGAATATCGCAGGTGCCCCATCAAAGTAGTAGCCTCCTTCCCTGTAAGAAGCCCAGTCAGTGTACTCCAGACTAGTGGACCATAGAAAGACGGGTGCCCACAGACCAACGTAGCCCACAGTAGCCCGCATACAATGGGAAGTCAAAAATTGTAGTTGTTTCCTTTCGTGTTGGATCGAAGGAGCTACTGGGCTTGAATGAAAGACGCGTAGTTCCGATACGAAAAAAGTGAAGTGAGGGTGGAGCAGCGAAATTTCATCTCGTGTAGTGGGTGTCCGTTTGGATGGAAAGAAAGTGATCCATCCAGTTCGGTTCATTTACATTGTTGTTTTATCTCCTGTTCGTTCGGTTGGAAGATCATATCGTTCCGCACCGAGAGAGAGTTAGCTTAGCTTTTATTCTTAGCTTTGTTTGCGGTTGGCTCGGACGGGAAGAAAGGACCAAGCGAGTAAGGGTTGTTTTGTCGACCCTTGACCTTTAACAATGAGGATCCACCCTTTTTCAGACCGAGGCAACTACGTAAAAGGGCAGCTCCGAAGTCAGTAAGTCAGTCAATTCAGGAAGGCGATCAGTGGATCAAGTGGGAAGAGCGGACAGAAAGAGGAGACCTTTGCCTGTCTGCTTCTAACCCTGTCTTGCTCCCAACCGGAATTCATCTAAAGTCTTCTGGCCGAGGCTAGCGAAAGGTGGCTTAGTCATGCCAAAAATCCTTGTCCCAGGGGACATAGTCATTGGCTGGTATAGAGGGTGAGGGTATATAAGCATCCCTACCCACAACTAGTTCATAGCAGCTATATTCCGTAATATGCTGTTTTTGTCTGTGCTGCTCTGCCAGCTTTCTTCATTGTATCGCAGGCCTCTTTAGGTTTATAATACACAAGCTCGACGCGCCTTAAGGCCACTTTTGCAGCTGCCTTGAAATCCCCTTTCTGTTTTAAATACTTCTTAACATTTTCCGCGACAACAGACAGCATAGGTTCGTCCCCGAGTCTGCCAGCATGTTCACGGGTATGGGGACTGATGCGAGTTTTATTGAAGAACGCAGCATCCATCCGCTCGAGAAAGGCAAGCAAGCAAACTGCCCCAGATACGAATCGTCCCTTCATGCTTTTTAAAAAATCGGATACGCATGAAGGATGTCAAGTAAGACAAGCATGTTCAAACAGTGTAACGGCTTCTGCGTCGTGATGAAGTGACCTGCTTTATATTGCAATTTACACTCCTCCCACGTGTGCATGTCTTTTCAAGGGAAGTACCCATTTTAGGAAACGCCCGTTGATGGCAGGCATTCTGCGTCCGTCAGCAGTGATGAGCTGGTATGCACAATTTGAAAAGACCCATTCTACTGGCCCTTCCCATTTTGGCTCAAACTTTCCTTTGGATCGGCGCGAGATTACGATAGGCCGTTTTATAGCCAAGACGAGATCTCTCTTTTTGAAAGAAGGCCTGCGCACTTTTTTGTCGAATGCGTGAGACATCCTTGCTTGGTATACTTCAAGCGTTTGCTGAGCTTGCAGCCTTTTTTAATCCAGGCCCTCGAGTTCAGCGAGCCGAAGTTTCGCGTTTTGCTCCATCGTCATAGAGCACTGCATGGCCACCCGCAGCGAGGGAATTTGTACCTCGAGCGGAAGAACCGCTTCGCCGCCGAAGACTAGTGAGTAAGGTGTTGACTGCGTCGCCGTGCGATGCGTGGTCCCGTAGGCCCATAGAGCTTCCGGCAGCCTTTCGTGCCAGTCGCGTTTATTCTTGGAGACGACCTTCATCAATATCATGCATAGCGTCTTGTTGAACGCTTCAGCAAGTCCATTGGGTCGCGGATTGTATGCCGTAGAGAAGTTCTGTGTGATTTGATACTTCTCGCCGAATTTGTCCATGGTTTAGTTCTTGAATGGAGAACAAAATGCGGGGATCCCATATCTGTATATGATATTGGTGCGGATGAAATCTGCTACCGCCGCCCCTGTCACGGATTTTAGAGGTACGGCCTCCGCCCACTTGGAGAAATAGTCGGTTGCCGCCAATATGAACGTGTGGTTTCCCGAGGGCGGTGGGTGGGGAAGGAATGTTCCCTTCGGATGGATTCATTTTTCATCCTATCTGAAATGACCGACAAGACCAGACGCGTTGCTCCGGCCCAGTACGAGCCTCAGACAGAGCAGAGCCCTACGTTTGCTGCCGAGAAGAAGAAGGGGCCGGGCCTTCTTTGAATGTCCGGCACCCATCTTGATTTACTACTACATCTAGGGAAGCTCAGTTGGTAGCTAGTTCGTGACGTGCCGCTGCAGCTTCTTCCCCGTCGAGAGATGTCCCTTCTTCTTATCTCCAGCATCCCCCGCTCCGCTTTCAAGCTATCTCGAATCCCGTGGGGCATCGACAACAAGACACAGCGCAGGGGCAGATCAGCTTCACTGGGACCTGGAACAAGGAGGGAGACGCAAGGCCACCAACCCCGTCCCGAGAGAAAGAAAGACACTGACCAAACCAACCTAATATCTCGATTAGCACAGTGGGCCTAGCCCGTCTACTACTCGACCTTCCTCTACTAGAAGAGAAAAACACAACAACTGACGAGTGGGCCTCGCCCTTCATCTACCTCTAAAAACAAAAAACCTAGGAAGGCAAGGGAAAGCAACCTTGACCTACCAAAGAAACTGACCAACCTAATCTAATCTCGATTAGCACAGGAAAACTCAACACGCATACTTAAAAAAAAAATATTTAGGCATCAACACTCGACTAAAGACACACTTGCTCAAAAAACAAAGACAGAGAAAAAGAAGGAAGAAAACAAAAGTGAGAAAGACCCACTTATCAAGACAAGACATATCACTTCTTATAGTATAATAAAGGATTTCACTCACCCGCAAGCCCAACCCAACCCCAAAAAGAAGATTTTATTCCCTAGCAGGATCCCCAGAGACGAGATCTGGACCGCTTCCTTTTGTGCTGCTATTCCATGGTGGCATTCATTCAACCCACGGCTTTGGCCCCGTGGTGAGTCCCCTGCTCGCTCTGAATCTGCTTCCCTTCTTGCCTCCTCCCAATTTTGCCCTTACCACTATCCAATAGAAAGCCTAACTCCTATATATGCTGTATGAATCGAATCAAAAGAGTGACATCCTCTATGGAGTTTTCCTTATGTTATGAGTAAGCCCTTCGCATTCGCGAATTCTATCTCTGAAAACATATTGAGTATGAGAAAACCCCATAGCGAAAGGCGCGGCTACTCTACCTCTGATCAAAGACGAAACCCACCCATTGCTTTCAAAACCGGGCCGCCATGAGCGTGGAGTCAGGGGCCCGACCTTCTTCCGTTTAGCCTGAAGCACTAAGAGCTAGCTGTAAGCCTGGCCCCTTGCCTTGACTTGCCTTAAGCAATAGGGATTCAATCCAGCCGCAAGTGTCCCTACGACCACCCTCTTGTCTTGCATAAACAAAGAAGACATCAAAGCCAAGTCTTTCGATATAAGGTCTCTCCCCTTCCATCAATACATATGGTCCGGGACTCTATTCTAGTCATTTTTCAGTGGAACTAAGAATTCTTAAAATCACCCTCTACTGAGGAGTGTGTCGGTAGCCTTCGGAATAAGTCCTACGCATACCTACTGGCGAATAGTTCAGTGAGTGGGTTCGGGTAAGACTCTACTTATTGATCTACCTATTTATTCCTCCCCCAGAGAAGATAGAGCTACCTTAGTTCATAGATTGCTTGCATTGACGGTCATTCCATTTCTTCCATTGTTAGGCAGGTTCTGTTCCCAATCCAACTTAAGTATTTCGATGTAGGTTGCGGACACATTTAATTCTCTTGAGCAGGGACAGGCCCTATTCATTTTTCATTAATAGAAAAATTTGACAGGGGATCGTTTTACTCTCTCTCAAAGAGTAGGTTTTCTACGATTGATCCTATAGGCCTTTAAGAGATAATAGGGGCGAGAGCGAGATGTTAAGGATTTCTATCTTAATCCCCAAGTCTCTCTCATTGATGAAGGGGGACATATTCATCCATCAAACTCTTAGTACGCTAATGTTAGTTGACCCATCAAACGAACCCAACCTTCTATTTTAGATAGATAGATGTTGAGCTTAAATCGTTTCATTGGGATCAGTAGATGGGAATATAGACCAGTGGCTCCTTCGTGGAGTGCTTACGCACGGAACGAAGCTAAGGGAGGCGAAGGCCACTAAGCCGTAGCTAGCAGTGTATTTTACTCTATTGGGCGATTCCGGCCCCTCACCCCCTATTTTTTAGTAAAGCTTGGATGCCGATCAGTAGCCTATTTACCGAATCCTGATTCTTTTGAGTCCTATTGTTGCAAACGAATAAGACGGTGCTGATTCCGATGTATTTTATTTCTATGACATTGAGTCTACCTTTTCTTTTTTCTTGTAGATGACCTCTTGTACAGTCTTTTTTCAGGCATTCAAACTAACCGATTTCATCTTGATTGAAATCCTGTCGATTATACCAAACCGTTCTTCCAGCGAAGTAGTGTAATTAGAGCCTTCTTCTTCTGTTCCAATCAAGTATCTCAAGAAGCGAGCGAGCGTGTTGAGGTAGGGGAATCCGAATAGCGCGTTATAGTCTTGACCCGAATGCGTTCTTTAATTTCTGACCTTTCGCCCCTGGCTCTATCTCATACGGTATACATACTTTCGTTTATCGAATCCCTGTTAAGGTTCTCTATGCCCCCAGACATTGATTGCTATACGGAATGTAGGATCAACTCCTTTATTATTATTAGTAAAGTAAGATAGGGCGAGAGAGGAACGAACTGAACCAAGACTCGAAGACAGAAAACGAGAGTGAAGGTCCTTTTTCTCGTTGACTGGCCCTTGTTGCACTTACTTCATCCTTCTGTTTACTTCACTCTTGCTGAACTTAGTTTACCGCCCGCTTCTTTCCTTGCGGGTCTGATTGAACTGAACTACTCGGGACCACTGCTCGCCTGACAGCTTTGGCTGCTCAACCCGATACCACCGCTTCTCGTACCTTACTACTACTATCTATAAAGCAGCTCTACCTGGCACTCACTGCTCATTGCCTTCTTTCTTGTAGACTGGTAAGATGAACGAGAGCCTGTGGCTTTTCGACTTTCTCGGCATGATCTTGCGACTTTTGGAGCCTACCTTTAAGTAAGCGCCTGAATCAATTCAACAAAAAGAGGTAAAATCCCCTAGTTGGGCTGTCTTCGAGCAAGCTCTTAGCTTTCATCGTGAGTGAGAGAGGAATTGAGGCTGATCCAGCTAAGGTGAAAGCCATTGTAAATCTATGTCGTCACCTCGTAACCTCAAAGAGTTGCGTAGTCTGCCGGGCCGGTTCCAGCCTTTGATCTAAAAAGCTAAAACTCTATGTCAATCCTTTTCCCGTCAAGACGCAAACTTTGTTTGGAGGCCGAAGCACAAAGAAAAGCCCCCCTCTTGCTTTGTCTGCCTCCCTGTTTACCCCCATATCCCCGCTGCTTGGGCGTCCCTGTAGAAAGGAACTCAACTCAAAACGAAGCGAAAACTACTGCTTACTGCTTTGGCCGCTACGAAAAGAGGAACCACAACTTAAAGCTTACTATGATTGGCCCCTTCAACAAGCCCAACTCGACAAGATGAAGGCGTTTCGCCCCGTATCTCACTGTTAGGCTTACCCTTTAATTTAAAAGGAACTCAAAACAACAAGTAGCTTAAGGCAGCACAAGACCTTGACTTTCATTCCCAACAAGACCCGCACTTCCCGCTAAGAAAAGAGAAGCAACCCCCTACAAAAAACTACTGCTTATTGCTTTGGCCGTAGAAGAGGAAGAACAATAGTCTGGTTGCGCTTCGGGACGACTTCCCCTACCACTGTGAAATAGCGCCCTCTTCTTCTTCGTCAATGGTCCCCGGGTTTCCCACTTGTTAAGGACCTTCTAAGCTCGGTCCCGGTTTGGATTAGACTACCCAACCTGAGGCTCAACTGGTGGACTCCGACGATCATCGGAATTATAGCGAGTTCCGTCGGCAAACCGTTGTATATGGACGAGCTCACGGTGTCGAGGTCGAGACTGACGTATGCAAGAGTTTGCGTTGAGATTGGTGTGGATTCCCTTGATGGCATAGGGGCAAGAGAGTCTATCGTAGTTTGGATTCCACAGTGCTCGTACACCCAAGGCGCTGTAAGCGAAGCCTTTCTTGACTTGAGGTAATCATCAGAGCTGTAGTTGGGATACACCCTGGGAAGCACCATGTGTGTGTTCCCGGTGTCTCGTCACTTTGACTCCCCGTTCTCCTCTTTCGTTCTTCATGGCCTAAAAATGAATGGAATATCTATATCAAGAAATTTAAGAGAAAGCATATCAAGCCCAATGTTGGGATTGAAGGCTTATATGTAGTACCTTCACCCGTTGTTGTCCGGGATCTTGAGTCCTTTCCTCTCCTTGACTTGTATTAGTAGGGCGTTCTTCATCTAAAGGCTCTTCATATCATGAACTTGTCCAAGTCAAACTCTTCTTGTTGCGGGAGAAAGTTCTGGTAAGCTCGTCAGGTGCTGGCGTAAGTAATAACTCCTACCGTTGCTAAAGCTTTCTCTTTAAGGCTTTTGACTCCGATTATCGTTATTCAAGCGGTATCACAGAGAATCTTTCCTTTCGTCCTTCTGGAAAGGGTTTGAAGAGGGGCTTGGTAGCTAGGAAAGTAAAGTCAGGGGGGAAGGCGCTGTACTATTGGGCAAGTAGCGGTTGTAGTCTCGGCTTTCTTGTAGCTTTGGGGATTTATTAATGCTACTTAAGGATTAAAAAAAAGGCTTCAAGCTCAAGTGCAAGCTGAGTAAACTTGTTCAGCTTTACTGCAAGTCTAAAGAAAGGGAGGGGCAAAGTCCACTCGCTATTAGCTCGCTTAAATCTCTTCACTCGCATAGTAAACTGCGCTCGCCCTAGTAAAATCCAGATCTTGTTCCTTTGCGAGCGGAAGTCAGAACGAATACCGAGACTCCTTTCTTTTACGCCTTATTAGTTATGAAAGCGGATCGCTTTGTTTGTAATGAAAAGGAAAGAGAAGGCGACTGTAGA